GAAAAAAGAGGGTTTTTTACTTTTTCTCTCCTGCTGATAAAGCATTCATTCTTTAGTTCATTTCTCAAAAAACCTCAATTGGTACACGCAAGAAATAGGCCAATTCGGCAGCTTTTTGTTCAATTTCTCGTGGCGTAAAATTATCATCAGTGCGCGTCAAGGGAATGGCCCCCTGTCCTCGGATTTCCATATAAAGAACACGACGAGCGTAAATACCCTCTTTAACTTCTATTCGGACAGACTGAATATCGTTTATCAGAAATCGCAGGAAGACACGACGATTTTTTCCAGGGAATCCCCAACGAAAAAGACACACTATTCCTTCTTTTCTATCGAATCGATCATAACCACTACCTACATTCCACGAGATTGTACACCATAAATAGGCGCTAATAAAAAGACCCGCGACCCCATAAAAAGACATTACGAGCCCTTGTGGAAAAAAAATGATTTGTTGAGACGGAAATAAAGATATCAAATTTTTACCAAGATAACTGGAAGTTCCAACCGATAAGAAGCCTAATGAACCTAAAAAAAGGATAATGGCCCAGCAAAAATTACTTATTTTTCGAGACCCCCTTATAAGTTCTATCCATATATGTTCTGATTGCCAACTCATACTTGATCTGATTTCATTTTATTGGAATTGAGAGCATAGCCCAATGAATTTAATTTTACTGTTTTTGTTTCCGAAATAACTCTCATCAACTAGCACTATTTTGATGTGAACCTTTAGGAATAGTTCATAAAATTGGTTAGATGGAAAAAACCTCTTCACTTCATGACCCTACTAAGGATATCGACATACATATTAATATATGGCCTTTCCATTTTAGACATCCGCCAATCCTGATTCTAGTTGAAAATAGCTAGAATTCATTTACCCATGTAGCAGTAGCATTTTCTGTATGTATAAATGCTCTTTCATTTATGTATGTTCGATTTTTGTTCAGCAGAAACCCCATGTTATACCATATTCCAATAAATAGAGAGTTTTGTTATCTAAGTTCAAAAAAAAATGAGATTTAGTGCTATCAGATCTAAACAATCTTGTTTTTTTGAACATAAAGAAATAAAGAAGCCATTGCCATTGCCGGAAATACTAGGCCTACTAAAGGCACAAAAATAGAGGGAAAGTTGAAAGTTATCATAGAATGAATACCTCGATTTACTATTTGTACCTAATATTATTATATTGTTTCTATTCTTATAAATATATCTTGTAAGAATTCTAATTAATAATTTTCAATTAAGAATTCTAATTCTAGAATTCTTATTAATTCGATTCGAAAATTTAATTCGATTCTAAAATTCGATTCTAATTAGTATATTGTAATTATGAGATTTTCATTTTAATTAATATAGATCAAAGTATATATCTAAGTGAGTATATATAATAAGTGCAAGGAATGTAGAACTAACTAAATGGACTTATTCATCTTTCGACATGAAAGATATGTATGATAATTTAGTTTCTTATTCTTCCTCTATTCTTATTCGTTTGTTCTTGTCTTCTAATTTAATATTTAATAAAATTTAATAAAGAAAAGGTTTTTTACAAATTAACGAAAGATTTCTAGGCTTCTTAGTCAAAATGAGAGATATAGAAAAATACACAATTATATATTTTCTATATTTGAATTTATTCGATAATACATACGTAAGAAGGGAAGATGAGCTTCGCCTAATTTCACAAAAGCAAGAAGTCATTCTTTTATAGAGGCTTGCTGATTCGTAATCATGAATATTTAGTAATCAGAAATATTAGTAAAAAAAAAAAAGAAAAATTATATGCAACTTGTGATCCTTTCTACAATTAGATCTTATAGATCTTAAGTCACTAAAGAAAACCCCATTCTTCTTATTTTTACTTTGATTCCGATAAACTAACTACATGTTTACTACAAAAAACTAATTAAACTTAATACTCTTTGAATTTTGATTCAAAGGAAAGAAAGCGTGGAGTTGAAATAATTCACTCAGAACGCTTTTTAAAGGATTACGTGGTACGATTAGATCGAATAAGCCTTTCTGAAATAAATATTCGGCCGCTTGTGACCCTTCGGGTACTGTTTTATTCAATGTTTGTTCAATTACTCTTTTACCCGCAAATGCAATGTAGGCATTGGGTTCGGCAATAATGATATCCCCCAACATACCAAAACTAGCTGTCACCCCACCCGTAGTCGGAGATGTAAGAATTGGTACATAAAATAGTTTTTTATTTGATTGATAATCGTATAAAGCAGAAGATATTTTAGCCATTTGCATCAAGCTCAAACTTCCTTCTTGCATACGTGCACCCCCAGAAGCACACACTAGAATAAGAGGTAGAAATTTTTTGGTAGCATACTCTATCAAACGGGTAATTTTCTCCCCGACTACAGATCCCATACTACCCCCCATAAACTGAAAATCCATAACCCCAATTGCTACGGGAATACCGTTTAATTGGCCTATGCCTGTTTGAACAGCCTCAGTTAACCCTGTCTTTCTTTGA